TTAATGTGGAATAGGCGGAACTGAATTAGTCAATTCAAGTCAGCGTTGTCAATTTATCCAGAACTTCTCTCTTTTCCTCGGTGAAACAAGAATCCGTTTTGCTCAAATCAAAGCACTTAGTTTAGCCTTTGTTTCCTCTGTGCCCTGTCTTCTTTAAAGATTCATCCAATGGAATCCCGACTCCCTTTCTTTTTGATTTCCATTCTATTTATAATTAGAACCTAATTAAGATAGGATGACTAATGTATGCAGCCTAATGAGGAGTAATACTATAAAAATAAAGAACTCTATTTCAGAACTATGAGACAGAATATTCTGTTTTCTTATTTACTCTTTCTTTATTTTTGGATTTTATTTCAATTTTTCTATTTTATAGAAAGTAGATCGATTTAGATAATGTATATATAAGCAAAGTAATATACTTCAAACAAAGTAGGAATTCGCAAGATGGAGAAAATCATTGCAGTTATTATAGGGAAGTCTAGGGACTTAGAGCATATCCTATTTGAAGGAGGATGGAATTCAAATCAGGTAAGGGATCCTTCCTTCTATTGATTTGATAGAAATTCGTTTTTCTTTTCCTGTCTCTAAGATTTTCGATGAATGAGCCTGTGGTAATGCTTTTATCTCTATTCTATGGCGCAAGCGACCGTCCAGTCTATAAACAAGTACTAATGAGGAAATGAAAACTATACTAAAGGAAACATAGGATCTCTATCCTAAAATCTAAAAAAAGGACATATTAGGGCTATACGGATTCGAACCGTAGACCTTCTCGGTAAAACAGATCAAACGGATTATTATCGAAATGATTCGAACTGTTTCAAAGACCCAACATGCATTTTTTTGCATTGGGCTCTTTCATCAACTGATGTAAAGATCAGTTAGTCCACCATAGTTTTTCTTTACGGAAAGATAATGAGATGGCTCCCTGTGCTCTGATTGATTATTTGTATTATGATCTATCTAGGAGCAATACCAAAGTGTTTCAAAGGAGGATTACCTTGACTTAGGTCTGCCTCCGGCCTAAATTAAATCAACCTAAGTGAAATGGAGTCTCTATCGTTCCGCTGCAAGAGTTGACTATGAGACTTCATACACCTTAAAGTTCATAGAACGAAAAGAAGTTTTTTGGAGGCCCTTATCCTCATTACGCCTAGCATTTAGTGGGCTGGATATTTACCTTATCAACTAGCAAATCAATAAGGGTTCTATTTGATTAGGCACCTGAATTGGCACCTGAATCGGACTGAACCGACTGTTTGTCAGGCTACTGTTCTCCTATTCTCTCGAATCTATGAAGTAAGACATTGATTTTGCAATAAGATCAATTATGTTCATTGCATAATAAGCTCCCTTGAAAAGCATTGGCGCACGTGTAAGCGAGTTGCTCTACCGAACTGAGCTATAGCCCTTGTCAGAGATATCTTAACATATAGATAATTTCTTGTCAAGATGAATATTCTCTAATGCCAGAGGATATCCCTTTGATCTGTTTACTATATAACATACCAATAACGGAGCAGTATTGCTTATAAAAAGGATTCGATCTATAATCGATCGAAGTAATGGGTCTTCCTTTGTGGTGATAAATTGCCTACTTAACTCAGTGGTTAGAGTATTGCTTTCATACGGCGGGAGTCATTGGTTCAAATCCAATAGTAGGTAGGTAGGTAGAAAAATTACTAGATAGCATTGGACTTACTTCGCTTCGCTATCTAATAACTTTTTCTACCCCTCTTCCCTTTTTCTTTGTATCAACTAAACCATTGGATTGTATTCAATTGGATGGGGGAATCCAATTGATAGCCTCGACTCGTATCCTAGCTCGTCTGAGAGCTAGCTTCGCTTCAACCAACTCTTTCGTACCCTCAGCTCTACTCAAGTTAGCTTCGGCTATTTCAAGTGCCTGTTGAGCTTCTTCCGGATCAATGTCACTACCCAGTTCCGCATCATTTCCTAAAATGATGATCTCATTATTAACTATTCTCGCAAAACCGCTCCACAGAACCGCCGTTAACCATTGGTCGTTGAGGAGGCGTATTCTCAAAGGACCCATATCTACAGCTGTGTTAATGGGGGCGTGGTTTGGTAATACGCCAATTTGGCCACTATTAGTAGATAAAATGATTTCTTTCACTTCACAATCCCAAATAATTCGCTTAGGAGTTAGTACATAAAGATTTAATTTCATTTCTTCAATTTGTTCTCCTCTTCTAAGTTTATAGCTTTCGTGCTAGCTTCATCGATGTTACCCACCAAATAAAAAGCTTGTTCGGGTAGGCCGTCTAATTCTCCGGAAAGGATTAGTTGAAATCCCCTAATTGTTTCTGCAAGACCAACATACTTTCCTGCAGAACCGGTAAAAACTTCTGCCACAAAGAACGGTTGTGATAAGAAACGTTCAATTTTTCGTGCTCTTGCTACAGTTAAACGATCCTCCTCTGATAATTCATCCAACCCAAGAATTGCGATAATGTCCTGAAGTTCTTTGTAACGTTGTAAAGTTTCCTTAACTCTTTGCGCAGTTTCATAATGTTCGTTGCCAACGATCCGAGGCTGTAACATAGTTGAGGTTGAATCTAAAGGATCTACTGCTGGATAAATACCCTTGGAAGCTAATCCTCTGGAAAGTACGGTAGTAGCATCCAAATGTGCAAATGTTGTGGCAGGAGCAGGGTCGGTCAAATCGTCCGCAGGTACATAAACTGCTTGGATCGAAGTTATGGATCCCTTTTTTGTAGAAGCAATTCTTTCTTGCAAAGAACCCATTTCTGTACTAAGAGTAGGTTGATAACCCACTGCGGAGGGCATTCTCCCTAATAAGGCGGATACCTCCGATCCTGCTTGAACAAAACGAAAGATATTATCGATGAATAGAAGCACGTCTTGCTTATTAACATCTCGGAAATATTCTGCCATAGTTAGGGCAGTTAAACCAACTCTCATACGAGCTCCCGGCGGTTCATTCATTTGACCATAGACTAGAGCTACCTTTGATTCCTCCAAATTTTTTTCATTAATTACTCCGGATTCCTTCATTTCCATATAAAGATCATTTCCTTCACGAGTCCGTTCCCCTACTCCGCCAAATACGGATACGCCTCCATGAGCTTTAGCAATGTTGTTGATTAATTCCATGATGAGTACTGTTTTACCTACTCCAGCCCCCCCAAATAGTCCTATTTTTCCTCCACGTCGATAAGGAGCTAAAAGATCGACCACCTTAATACCTGTTTCAAAGATGGATAATTTCGTATCTAGCTCGATAAAGGCAGGCGCAGATCTATGAATAGGGAATGTTGCATTAATATCTACAGGACCCAAATTGTCAATAGGTTCCCCAAGAACGTTGAAAATTCGTCCGAGAGTAGCTCCACCGACTGGAACACTGAGAGGAGCTCCCGTGTCAATCACTTCCAATCCTCTCATCAACCCGTCTGTAGCACTCATAGCTACAGCTCTAACTCGATTATTTCCTAATAATTGTTGTACCTCACAAGTCACATTAATTTGCTTACCGGCAGTGTCTCTACTCTTGACTACCAAAGCGTTATAAATATAAGGTAACTTGCCCGGGGGAAAAGTGATATCCAGCACGGGTCCAATAATTTGATCGATACGCCCTATGCTTTTTTCTTCAATTGTGGAAACCCCGGGACGAGAAGTAGTAGGATTGGTTCTCATAATTATCACATAATTTTCAAAAAAAAAAGGAATTTGTCGAATTTTTTCTTGTTGAATAATGCCAAATCAAATCCAAAAAAATAGCCAAAAATCCAAAAGTCAAAAGGAAATGAATTAGTTAATTCAATAAGAGAGAAAGGGGGACGAGGACTTGATTTCGTTGCCCAAGCGAATCCCATTCAATCGTTTACTCATGGAATGAGTCCGTTGGAAAGTTCAATCAATCTTTTTTTTCATATACATTTCGCCTTTTGTGGAGGATCTGTCCCTACTCTACTTTCCTATCTAGGACTTCGATATACAAAATATATACTACTGTGAAGCATAGATTGCTGTCAACAGAGAATTTTCTTAGTATTTAGGTATTTACATTCAAAATAAGAAAGGGGCCTATTAAGAACTTGTAAAATAAGGATTAGGGATTGATTTGGGTTGCGCTATATCTATCAAAGAGTATACAATAATGATGGATTTGGTGAATCAAATCCATGGTTTAATAACGAACCATGTTAACTTACCATAACAACAACTCAATTCCTATCGAATTCCTATAGTAGAATTCCTATAGGATAGAACATACACAGGGTGTACGCATTATATATGAATGAAACATATTCATTAACTTAAGCATGCCCTCCATTTTCTTTAATGAGTTGATATTAATTGAATACCCTTTTTGTTTTAAAAGATTTTTGCAAAGGTTTCATTTACGCCTAATCCATATCGAGTAGACCCTGTCGTTGTGAGAATTCTTAATTCATGAGTTGTAGGGAGGGACTTATGTCACCACAAACAGAAACTAAAGCAAGTGTTGGATTTAAAGCTGGTGTTAAGGATTATAAATTGACTTATTACACCCCGGAGTATGAAACCAAGGATACTGATATCTTGGCAGCATTCCGAGTAACTCCTCAGCCCGGGGTTCCGCCCGAAGAAGCAGGGGCTGCAGTAGCTGCCGAATCTTCTACTGGTACATGGACAACTGTTTGGACTGATGGACTTACCAGTCTTGATCGTTACAAAGGGCGATGCTATCACATCGAGCCCGTTGTTGGGGAGGAAAATCAATTTATCGCTTATGTAGCTTATCCATTAGACCTATTTGAAGAGGGTTCTGTTACTAACATGTTTACTTCCATTGTGGGTAACGTATTTGGTTTCAAAGCCCTACGCGCTCTACGTCTGGAGGATCTGCGAATTCCCCCTACTTATTCAAAAACTTTCCAAGGTCCGCCTCATGGTATCCAAGTTGAAAGGGATAAGTTGAACAAGTACGGCCGTCCTTTTTTGGGATGTACTATTAAACCAAAATTGGGATTATCCGCAAAAAATTACGGTAGAGCGTGTTATGAGTGTCTACGCGGTGGACTTGATTTTACCAAAGATGATGAAAACGTAAACTCACAACCATTTATGCGCTGGAGGGACCGTTTTGTCTTTTGTGCCGAAGCAATTTATAAATCACAGGCCGAAACCGGTGAAATCAAGGGGCATTACTTGAATGCGACTGCAGGTACATGCGAAGAAATGATGAAGAGAGCTATATTTGCGAGGGAATTAGGGGTTCCTATTGTAATGCATGACTACTTAACTGGGGGATTCACCGCAAATACTACTTTGGCTCATTATTGCCGCGACAATGGCCTACTTCTTCACATTCACCGGGCAATGCATGCAGTTATTGATAGACAGAAAAATCATGGTATGCATTTTCGTGTATTAGCTAAAGCATTGCGTATGTCTGGGGGAGATCATGTCCACGCCGGTACAGTAGTAGGTAAGTTAGAAGGGGAACGCGAAATGACTTTAGGTTTTGTTGATTTATTGCGCGATGATTTTATTGAAAAAGATCGTGCTCGCGGTATCTTTTTCACTCAGGACTGGGTATCTATGCCAGGTGTTATACCGGTGGCTTCAGGGGGTATTCATGTTTGGCATATGCCAGCTCTGACCGAAATCTTTGGAGATGATTCCGTATTACAATTTGGTGGAGGAACTTTAGGACATCCTTGGGGAAATGCACCTGGTGCAGTAGCTAATCGGGTGGCTTTAGAAGCTTGTGTACAAGCTCGTAACGAAGGGCGCGATCTTGCTCGTGAAGGTAATGAAATTATCCGAGCAGCTTGCAAATGGAGTCCTGAACTAGCCGCAGCTTGTGAAATATGGAAGGCGATCAAATTTGAGTTCGAGCCGGTAGATACTATAGATAAGTAGATAAAACTAGATATAAAGAAGGTCTAAATAAAAAAGAAGCGAAATAGAAAGAGAAAAAAGCAGTTACGAAATGCAGTAATTCTTCTTTATTCTTCTAATTGATTGCAATTAAACTCGGCTCAATCTTTTTTTTAAGATTGAGCCGAATAAAAATAGATCTTGATACGATCATGAGACTTGACAAATCGAGATTCCTCTATTCTATATATTTAGAATATATAAAGGTATAATACAATAAATAAATACAAATATAGTATTATCATATGATAATGGAATCAAATACGCAGTATTTACAGAAAAAGTCTTTATTTATTGGGAAAGAATCAATGAAAAAAGATTAGGAATCGCAATGCTACTATACGCGTCCGGAGGAGTATTCGGAATAATATTCTTCTATAATCCATTCTTGTGTCTTGCGCGGGGTCTTACTAACAGGACTTCGCTGCACGGGACGGGTTTTCGTCGAAAAGCTAACTCCACCCGGCATTTTCATACCCTTTGGGTGGTATATCGCCTTAAAAAGTCTAAGGGGGTAGTATGAGATCTGTAGTAGGTAAGAGAATTTGCCCTTTGATTTTGATTGAGTATGCTATTTTTCCGCCTTTACCGCGCATTATTGTATGAGCTTCTAGAGGATAGAGGAGCACGTATGCAGGAAGGAAATTACAGCTTAATAAAAAAGTCTAAAAAAGCTTCAACTTTACGGCACTATCAATCAACTAAAAAGCCCTATGTATGAATCCTTACAACCGGTGGGATAGGATAAGAGCGAGTTTCGGTATACTGGGGTTGGGGGATATCCTTATTTCAAAACCTGACGCGCATCTTGCGTTTGTGGGGGTCCGAGAGTGGTTGAAGAAGTATTGCATGTGGAAGTAGGTAGACGAAACTGATTTAGGATTCGAAATGGGCGCATTCGACTAAAAGTCGTACTGAGACCTTTTTTAAAGGGTATTCTGAAAGAGGTATTTCATTTTCACAATCGCTTTCTTTTGAATCCAATTTCAAGTTCGATTAGAAGGATAGAAAGGCCATGAGGACGGGAAAAGAAAAATCAAATCTTTTTTGAATCTCCTTTTTTGCAATTTTCTTATTATCCATTCCATTCATTTTTTTTTATAGAATACTAAAGTATTCTATAGTATTCTATAAAAAATCTTTATTTTGCAAACTAAAAAATACAATAGTCAATATTCCTTATAATAGATATACTTAATTATATTATAAGAATCCTAAGATATTTTTCGAATAGATAGAAATAGTAAATTTGAATTGAGACACCTATTCTATGACGGATTTTAACTTACCTTCTATTTTCGTGCCTTTAGTAGGCTTAGTATTTCCGGCAATTGCAATGGCTTCTTTATTTCTTTATGTGCAGAAAAATAAGATTGTCTAGAACCGATGGGGCCGAATTTTCTCAATGTATTTCCACGCAGGATCATAATACAGATATTTTTTAGTGTAAGTAATATAATATGGTAGGGTATGTGGCTCTTTCTACACACAAATGAAAAACGGCTATGGATGCGGATATAGGCTACGAGCATAAATGCATGCATATGCGGAGCCGGGTATAGCAAGTTTTATTTTAAGTAGATCAACAGATATTTTTTGAATAGAAAGTCAATGTATCTAACCAATTATTTCACAGGAGTACTAGTTACTGAAGGCGATTTCAGAATCAAAAAAAGTAAAGTCAAAATCATTTAGCTTATTCTCTCAATTTCAATCGACCGCTGCTGGATTTAGTATATCTAATATGAATTGGCGATCAGAACACATATGGATAGAACTTCTAAAAGGTTCTCGAAAAAGAGGTAATTTTTTCTGGGCCTGTATTCTTTTTCTAGGTTCACTAGGATTTTTATCGGTTGGGGCTTCCAGTTATCTTGGTAAGAATATGATATCTGTACTTCCATCTCAACAAATTCTTTTTTTTCCACAGGGGGTCGTGATGTCTTTCTACGGAATCGCGGGCCTATTCATTAGCTCCTACTTGTGGTGCACTATTTTGTGGAATGTAGGCAGTGGTTATGACCGATTCGATAGAAAAGAGGGAATAGTGTGCATTTTTCGTTGGGGATTCCCTGGAATAAAACGTCGCGTCTTCCTTCGATTCCTTATGCGGGATATCCAATCAATTAGAATTCAGGTTAAAGAGGGTCTTTATCCTCGTCGTATCCTTTATATGGAAATCCGGGGCCAGGGGGTCATTCCCTTGACTCGTACTGATGAGAAGTTTTTTACTCCACGAGAAATTGAACAAAAAGCTGCCGAATTGGCCTATTTCTTGCGCGTACCAATTGAAGTATTTTGAATACCGATTTCATTTTTTTTCATTTTTGAAATGAATTGAATGAATTGGATTCGTTATTGTAAGGAGATTTTTGAGTATTTATCTAAAGAAAGGAACAAACGAGGATAAGAGAAAATTGCTTCTAATTTGTTTTGTCCAAGTGAGATATATGGCATAATATTCTTCCATTTTCATCTGAAAGGGCTTTTTTTTTTATTCTATTTCTCTATTCCACTCCATCTAGATCTAAGAAAGAACCCAATGCAATGAAATTCCACTAGTATACAAAAAAGAGGAATAGATACAAGGTCTCAAACCTTGTTATAGAATTTTTGCTTCAAATAAAAAGAAATATCATATAGAGTCAGCGAATGAAATAGAGTCAGCGAATGAAGCAGATTCATTAACAACTCAATTTACAGATCAAAAATGAAAAAAAAGAAAGCATTGCCTTCTTTCCTATATCTTGTATTTATCGTACTTTTGCCCTGGGGAGTCTCTTTCTCTTTTAACAAATGTCTGGAACTTTGGATTAAGAATTGGTGGAATACCAGGCAATCTGAAACTCTCTTAACTGATATTCAAGAGAAAAAGGTTCTAGAAAGATTCATAGAATTAGAAGAACTTTTTCTCTTGGACGAAATGATAAAAGAGAAACCGAAGACACATGTACAAAAACCTCCTATAGGAATACACAAGGAAATAATACAATTGGTCAAAATAGATAATGAGGATCATCTCCATATCATTTTGCATTTCTCGACAAATATAATCTGTTTGGCTATTCTAAGTGGTTCTTTTTTTCTGGGTAAAGAGGAACTTGTCATTTTGAATTCTTGGGTTCAGGAATTCTTCTATAACTTAAATGACTCAATAAAAGCTTTTTTGATTCTTTTAGTTACTGATTTTTTTGTTGGATTTCACTCCACCCGCGGTTGGGAACTACTAATTCGTTGGGTCTACAACGATCTTGGATGGGCTCCTAATGAGCTAATTTTCACTATTTTTGTTTGTAGTTTTCCAGTGATTCTAGATACATGTTTTAAATTTTGGATCTTTTTTTCTTTAAACCGTCTATCTCCTTCGCTTGTAGTCATTTATCATTCAATTAGTGAAGCATAAACTCATTCGATTTCCTGATATTAATCAAATTAGCATCTTTCTTCCTTTAGAAAGAAAGCCCTTTTCCATTTTAGCAAAATTCTTTCTATTTCTACCTGCTCAAGGTATTCATCATTCCAGTACAACTGTTGCAGTAGAATGACAACAGACTCGTGTATAGGGAACTAGATTAGCTTAGCTACCTATCTAATTTATTGTAGAAATTCTGGGATCTGCGATTGGATATGGAAAATAGAAATACTTTTTCTTGGGTAAAGGAACAGATGATTCGATCGATTTCTGTATCGATCATGATATACGTAATAACTCGGACATCTATTTCAAATGCATATCCCATTTTTGCGCAGCAGGGTTATGAAAACCCACGAGAAGCAACCGGACGAATTGTATGTGCCAATTGCCATTTAGCTAATAAGCCCGTGGATATTGAAGTTCCCCAAACTGTGCTTCCCGATACTGTATTTGAAGCAGTTCTTCGAATTCCTTATGATATGCAACTGAAACAAGTTCTTGGTAATGGGAAAAAGGGAGGGTTAAATGTGGGTGCTGTTCTTATTTTGCCCGAGGGATTCGAATTAGCGCCGCCCGACCGTATTTCTCCTGAGTTGAAAGAAAAGATAGGAAATCTTTCTTTTCAGAGTTATCGTCCCGATAAAAAAAATATTCTTGTGATAGGCC